TCATGAAAATTAGAGCGTTGACGTGCTTTGTTCAAGGAGCCCGATTAAATTAGGGAAAGAGGATTCATTTAAATAACTAAATAACACTTTTTTGTCTTTTGATGGGGGTGCTTTGACATTGACAGATACGGCTCGATAATGTACGCCAAAACATAAAATTGTGCAAGAATATATGGTTCCATTCTTTCTTTTTTTTTTATTCCAGTTTTATTCCATTTATTTTACTGGAATAAAAAAAAGATCAAATAATTAAGAAATGACACTTTGATTGTATTCTGTATCATAGGAATCGAAATAGTCTTTATTATGATTGTTGTTGTTTCAATAACAAGCATTTTTTTTTCATTTTTCAAAAAAAAAAAATAAATCATTTTTTCTATGATTCATTGGAACAAAAAAGGCCCAGCGAGGTACTGACCAGGCCGGGCTGTGGAATTAAAAAAAGCTCTTGCAGACGAAATCAAAGAGGTACTTTATATTATATATTTATTACTTATAACTTATAATATATTTAATATATAATTTATTACTTATAAAATATATTAATATATAGGTATTATTTAATTTAGGTATTTATAAATTATATAAATTATATATATATTAATTTCTATTCATTGGAATAGTGAATGGAATAGTGAATTGGAGATATCTCTTTCGAGCCCTTACTTTATCTCAATGGAATTACTTTTATTTTCGATATTTTTTATATTTTTATATGTCTAGATACTAGATAATAGATAATTATATATAATAAAATATAAAATAATAATATAATAAATCAAAAAAAATAAGAGGTATAAAAGAAAGAAAGACTCTTTTTTCAAACCTTGCTTTTTGTGTAATGTAACATAGTAATTATCCTTTTTCGATTGGGGGAGATGGCTGAGTGGACTAAAGCGTCGGATTGCTAATCCGTTGTACGGGTTTTTCGTACCGAGGGTTCGAATCCCTCTCTTTCCGCTTTTGTCAATGACTTGGTATTTGTTATTTATCTTTCAATTTCGACGAGTCTTTTTTTTATTTAATAGTTAAAGATGTGGAATAGATAAAATCCTAAGAACATTTAAAAATCGAGCAAGGAAAACAAAAACTTTCTTTTTTATTCTTCACGTCCAGGATTACGTCCTGGATCATTAGATAGGAATCCGAAGATAAAGAGAGAAACAAAGAATATCACTACTGTGTAAACAAATAGTTTGAGAGTAAGCATTACACAATCTCCAAGATCATTTTTTTGGAAAAAAAAAAGAGAATAGATTCTCCATTTTTATACCACACATACCTCATTTTGACACCAAAAAATGGTTTTTATAAATCTAGAAATAGAAAAGAATTTTCAGAAATTCATTTGTAATGTAATATGAGTCAAGTCTTTCATTACCAAAATTTTTTTTATACCCACAATATATAATTGTGGGGTACTCTAATAGGTTCTTTCAATGTAAAAAAAGGGTTCAAATTAGTAAATGGGGTGATCTCCAGACTTATCGTGGCGATACAAGAATTTCAATATTTGAATCGAAGCTTTATACTATACGACTTATCTGATCTTATCAATTGTTAGAATTTTTTTTTTAGAAAAAATCATGAATTTTTCTAGGACAGTATTCAAGATCTCATCGAAAACTTACAGCAGCTTGCCAAACAAAAGCTAAGAGAAAAAATAGCAGAGGTATTACTGGCATAAAATCTACGATTGGATTCAAAAAAGAGTAGGCCTCGGGCAATTTGGCGAAGAAAAAACTATTTGAAAAAAGAGCAGAATTAAACCGGATACAGATCAAACTAAAGATATTAAGCATAACAAACGTTTTGTTTTTTTGTTTTGTTCTTGAAGATAATTGTATTTATTTTGATTGAGTTATTAATATGAGTTATTGTTATTAATAATTAATAATATATAATGTTATTTTTTTTTTTTTTTTAGTTTAAGTTATATAAAAAAATGAGTAAAAACTAAAAATTAAAAAAGGGTAGACCAAAAACTTTTCTTTGATTTGAACTAACTCAATTAAAAATACTTCAATTCTCAAATTAAAAGAGAATAGAAGAAATCATACTTTCATACAATATCTTAATTGAATTATATGTAATGATCAATAAATTTCGTTTAATTCTATATCTAAATGTATAAAAATCCTAGTAACAATCTATTCTATAGATATTTGGACTATAATTGACGAACAGCTAATAAGAATATTAGTGTTTATTAATGTCGAATATCAATATAAAATGGGGCGTGGCCAAGTGGTAAGGCAACGGGTTTTGGTCCCGGTATTCGGAGGTTCGAATCCTTCCGTCCCAGAGCATACCTATTATATATATCATATCAGATTATATATATCATATCAGATTATATATATCGTATCAGAATACCGATTTTCTATCAGAATAAAAGATTGGCTTTTTTTTTTTTTAATTTTAAACAACTTTCTCTTTTTTTTTTTTTTTAAGAGTATAATAATATTGGATAGAATATGATTCTTTTTTCTTATAATGATTAATTCTTATCTGAATTATATCTTTTTCGAAAATTTAATCGTGTTCAAATAACACCAAATAACACACAGATGTAATTGAATTTATTTGTATCCAAGTAAGATGGGAGCATAGATCAAAAGAAAAGAGTTTTAATTAAAAAATGAAAATCGGGGGGCGGGCTTTTCATTCTATGTCCATACCGTTCATATTTAAATTAGTTACTCATAAAAATAAAAAAAAAAATAACTTATTTGTGTTATTTATTATTTCTAAATAAATTAGAAATAATAAATAATAAAGAAATAAAAAAATATATATATGTGGGGGGTTAAATTAATTGAATTCTTGCTGAGACTTCTTCAGAAACTACCCATTCATAAAAGTATAGATTACTATGTACCGACCGAACCAATGATTATTCATGATTCCATAATTGAATCAATTACATACTGGTTACAGCAACCTACTAGATAAATGTTATGGTAAAACTTCGTTTAAAACGATGTGGTAGAAAGCAACGTGCGACTTGAAGGATATGGTCGGCTGTGGATTCTTACATCCACCATTTTTTTTATATTAATTATTTTATATTAATTATATAGGAATGAGGGTGCTCTTGGCTCGACATCGTTTGTTCTGTTCCACTAGAAAAACCTCATTTTTTGAGGGTTGCGATGTAAATAGTACATGATCATGATGGAGCTCGAGTAAAAAGTATTGATTCATTTTTTAGGGACATGGATCTAGGGTTAGTGTTAATTAATAGTTGAAACAACTTCGTAAGTATATTTTCGATATATAAATTGAAAGGATCCAATTCTAGCAAGTTTCAAATTCATAACGAAAATTTATTGGAATTGGTAAATTTCGATCAAAAGTGTATCACACGGGAATCAACCATTTGTATGATTCTTTGATATAAAGAAATTACAAAAATGGTATGTTGCTGCCATTTTTTTTAATGATTAAAGATCACCGAAGTAATGTCTAAACCCAACGATTCAAGGCAACGATAAAGAATCCTGGAACAAGTAAATACCGTTTTCAGTTGTCTCAAAAAATAGATCATAATGAAGAATCAAAATAAATTCTAAAGGAGACAGACAAAAAATGCGTGGTTAGAGACCGCTCAATAAAGGAAATGCCTAAAGGTTTTCCTTTGGATTATTTGAGAGTTATCCAACTTGAGTTATGAGAATGTGAATACGAATGCTTTTTTGTCTTTTTCGGGCAAGAATAAGGAATAAGAAAAAGTACTTAAATCATAGTTTAATTGATTTGATGATTTGATGGATCTATTTGACATTAATTATAAATTCTATATATAGACATAATTTCTAATTTTCTTGAGCCGTACGAGGAGAAAACTTCTTATACGTTTCTAGGGGGGGTATTATTCATCTACATCTATCCCAATGGGCGGTTTATCGAATCGTTGCAATTGATGTTCGATCCAGAAGAGAAGGAAGAGATCTTCGGAAAGTGGGTTTTTATGATCCGATAAAGAATCAAACTTATTTAAATGTTCCTGCTATTCTATATTTCCTTGAAAAGGGCGCTCAACCTACGGGAACTGTTCATGACATTTCAAAGAAGGCGGGAGTTTTTATGGAACTTTCTCTTAATTAACAGATGAAATTCAATTAATCAATTAATGAAATAATGAAATACAATAAATAACTAAAAAGAGGGGGGTGACTTGTATATAACTTTGTATAACCTATTCTATACAACTCCCCCTCTTTTTAGTTATTACTACCATAACATTTATTATTACTACCATAAAATGTCGTCGTCGATAACGACAAAATTTTATTTTTATTTTAGTTATTTTAGTGAGATAAATTCATATAAGACAGATAGATAGACAAAAGATCAAGTGAATAAATGAATGAAGTAGTTGGATCTATACATATAAAATTTTACATTATCGCTAATTCAATAATGGTTGAATTTTCGTTGAAACTTTAACTTTATTTTTTTTTTATTATTTTATTTCTTCATAAAAAAAACATGGGATTTAGGCTTGCTTTTTTTACTTATATTGATTGAGTAAACCCAATCAATATTTTTTTATACTTCTCTCCGAATTTTTTTTACGCCTATACCTTTTTGTATTTATCTTTATTAAATATGTAGTGCTAATTCAATACAAGTCATTACAAGTCATTAGTTTTTTTATTTTGAATTTATATTTTCATTTTATTATATTTATTATTTTTATTTTTATTATATTTATAATTTATATAATATTTATATATTTATTATTCTATTTATTAGATTTATATAATTTATATATTTATATACACAGAGTAGATCGTCGGCAGCGTCAGATATTTATATATTTATAATATAATATATAATAAATTTATTATAGTTATAGTAATTAAATATTATATTGAATTTAATAAGAAAATCTTGAATAATTTTTTATTTTAATTTATGGTTTTCTACATTATGTTCTTTTCTCAGCATTAACTTTTATATTGACAACAGTATATCAAACAAATATAATCCGA